TCTTTTTCCATAGAAAAAAAGGTGTTCAAAAAGAGTTTCAGAAGATGTTGATCGTAAATGATAAAATTGGTTACAAAGAAAAATGAAGATGGATTCGTATTCACATACATAAGAATTATATATAAACAAGAATAATCTTTTATTCTTTTTTGAAACAATGGAACTTGATTTCTTTGGAGTTGGAATAATAAGACTATTCCAATTCTGATACTCATAGAGAAGGAAGCGTAATAAATGGAAAAAAGAGGCGTCTTTCAACCAGGAGCGAAGAGTTTGAACAACGATTTCTAGATGGATGGGGTAGGGTATTAGTATATCTGACACATAATTTAAATGTACAAAATTGTCTTCTAAAAACGGAAATAGTGAATGAATTGATCGTAAATTTTGAGATTTGCCTATTTCTTCTTTCCTTTCTAAGGAAGATACTAATCTTAGGGAAAAGGGAATTTCCCCAATAACTGCAAATCCCTCTGATATCATTTGCGAATCTAAAGTTTTGTTATGCCCCAACAATAGGTTTTGGTTTGACTCATTAGCAGAAATAAGCAAAGGATTCTGTTGAGACATTCGAGTAATTAAACGTTTCACCATTAGTGAACTGGATTTATTATCATAACCAAAATTTTCCACCAAAATGAATCTATTTAAAACATGATCATGAGCCAGTGCATAAATATACTCTTGAAAGATAAGCGGATATAGTAAGTCCTGTTTCAAAAATTTATCGAGTTCAAAATATCGTTGAAATTCCCCCATTTGAAATTAGATTTGAACCAAAGATAGGCATAAGATACTTCTTGGATTATCAAATGATACATAGTGCGATACGGTCAAAACGTAGTATAATAATAAAATAATATATACCTCGGAGACAGGTAAGCTCATCAACGGACTCTCCATCCTCTTTTTTTTTCATCTAATAGGTTTATGTTCGTTATAGGATAACAAGATGGTTAGAAATCTTTTATTTTTTAAACCCAATCGCTCTTTTGATTTTGGAAAGAATTGAATTATCTTTATCAATATACTGCTTCTTTTACACATTCCTCTCCAATGCATAAATGGAGAATATCAACATAGTTAGGATTCATAAAAAAAGGATAATCCACTCATAATAGGCATAGGAGAAGCCGTTCCCGCACCAGGCACTAATCCATTTTTAACGTCTATCTAATTAGATCGGGTAATCATTCAAAGTTAAGAACAGAAGCCGGTTGCTTTTTTGTTTCCCTATAATTAGAGCCAGAGGGCTCTATCCATTTATTCACTCGACCCAACTTTTAATTCATTTTGTTCCGCCCCGATCCAAGCCTTCAAACAAGTCTTTGTACCGATCCGGTAAGAATGCAATATTCTCAGAATTATCTATTGCTACGACATGCTATTTTTTCCATTCATTCCCTTTCAGGATCAGTCGTGGTCTTACAAACTCTACCGATGGTATGGACGAATCCCTTGCTTCATCCAAATGTGTAAACGATACTAGCCGCACTTAAAAGCCGAGTACTCTACCGTTGAGTTAGCAACCCAAAAATCTAAAAACAATAGGATGTGTAAATGTCAATACAGTAAAAAAATATAACTAAATTTGAGTGCCATTACACAATCAAAACATTTTATTTTAAACTAAGAATACAAAAAGAAATCTCAAAATTAAATCGCTTCTGAACTGAATATAAAAATGAAGAGATCAGATGCAAATATACTAAATTTGCATATAATTCGAATTTAGAATAGATATAAATGTACAAGTGAATCAACCTCCCGTTCTTTTTTTTCACTCCAATAAAAAATTATTGTATCACAGAGAATTCAACGAACCCATCAATTGAACGAAGTAAAATAAAAAACCGAACCTATGTAAAGAAAAGATTTATACTTATACACGATCAAATTATATTTGTTCGATACACTGTTGTCAATATAAATGTGAATACAAAAATGGAAATAATTAAAATATTCACTATAAGGACTGGTGTTGGATTGGCACTACATAGATGCAAAAAGGTGTAGATAGTAGATCAAGGAATAAAAAGTAGTAAAAAAAAAAATCCGAGTTCTTCAATCAATATAAGTTGAGCGAATAAGCAAGTTTGATTCCGTGGTTATTATTATTTGTTAGTAGAGTTCCAATGAAAACCAGTCGATTGCAGATAATGTCATAATTTTAGATTTCGAGATCCAATTTCTTCATCTAGTCCCTCTATTTTGGGAATATCCCCCTTCGCTTTTTGTCGTTATATACCAATACCACTAGAACAGGGGATTCTATGGGAACAATACGAAAAGGCGGGGTTAGAGAAGTAGAGAAAAGCTTATACTCTTTATTTTCATTTTGTTTGATTAAAGGGAAGTTCCTTAAAAACCTCCGCCTTCTTTGAAATATCATGAACAGTTCCTGTAGGTTGAGCGCCTTTTTCAAGGAAATATAGAATAGCAGGAACATTTGAATAAGTTTGATTCTTTATCGGATCATAAAAACCAACTTTCCGGAGATCTCTCCCCTCTCTTCGGGATCGAACATCAATTGCAACGATTCGATAGACGGCTCATTGGGATAGATTAAAATACCCCCCCTAGAAACGTATAAGAGGTTTTCTCCTCGTACGGCTCGAGAAAATTATGTCTATGTATAAAATTAGAGTGTCAAATAGATCCATAAAATCATCAAATCAATTAGACTATGATTAAAGATTTCAATTTGTTTCATTTAGAAATGTAAAACAAAAAATTGTACTCATAACTCAAGTGGGATAACTCTCAAATAGCTCACAATCCCTAAGCTATTTCATTTTTTGAGTGGTCTCTAGCCCCCTTCTTGTCTCGTTTATAATCTGTTTTATTCTTCATATTTAGTTGTTGAGACAATGAAAAATGGTGTTTCCTTGTTCCAGGATCCTTTATCTTTTGTTTGAATCATTGGGTTTAGACATTACTTCGGTGATCCTTAATCCTTATCAAAATGGCAGCAACATACCTTTTTTGTGATTTCGTTCTATCAAAGAATCATCAGAACGGTTGATTCACGCGTGTTCTACTTTTGATTGAAAAAGTTTTACCAAGTCCAACAAATTTGACTTTTTTTTAGATTTCGATTTGAAACTTTCTAAAATGGAATCCTTTCAATTTCTATATAGAAGCTATATTTACGAAGTTGTTCAAACTTATTAATTGACACTAACCCTAGACCCTTACCCTTGAGAAATGACTCAATAGAAATGACTCAATACTTTCTACTCGAGCTCCATCATGTAACTATAATAACCCCTTTTTTACATTACAACCCAAGAAAAAACTGATGGGTTCTAGTCGAGCAGAACAAAGGATGTCGAGTCAAGAGCACTTCTATTCGTAATAAAATGGTGGATTATTACATCCACAGCTGATCATGTCCTTCAAGTCGCACGTTGCTTTCTACCACATCGTTTCAAACGAAGTTTTACCATAACATTCCTCTAGTTTGGAACTAGTATTTAATTGATTCAATTATGGAATCATGAATAGTCATTAGTGCGATCGCTAAATAATAAGAAATCTGTACTTTTGTCCTTCTATATCGATAATAGAAATAGATATGAATGGGTAGTTAGTTTCTGAAAACGTCTCAGCACTAATTTTTAAATCCCATAGGTAGCAAATAAACGGAAGAATAGAACTCTTAGACCCAAACAAAAAATGACAAAAAACTCGGTGCAAAGAAAACAGATCTGTTACATATGTAATTTACTTGATCGTTTGTTAATGAGATTCAGACAGATACATAGATATATGTATTTCAATTAAATATTAAAACGAAAATATATAGGATAGGGTACCGAAATTCACTTCAATAGGAATAGCAGAGAGGGATGGGCACAGGCATACAATGATAGTCTGTCCAACTTTTTTTATTCAAACTAGTGGGGTGTGGGGTCTATGTTCCTATCTGACCTAGATAACAAAACAACTAGATTAAGTAGATTAAGTTACATCTCTGTCTCATTCGAACGCAATTTAGTTTGATAAAACAATATTCTTCTCTGAATCAGATAAGTAAAAATGATAAACAAGAATCATATTATAGCCACTACTCCACTCTTAAATTCAAATTAAAGATCTTAAAGAGAGTCTTGTTCAAAAAAGCAAGAGTTTTACGGATATGATATAATGGGTGCTCTGGGACGGAAGGATTCGAACCTCCGAATAGCGGGACCAAAACCCGTTGCCTTACCACTTGGCCACGCCCCATTTAAATTCCATAAATTCCAATTCTGCACTAATAAACACTAATATGAGTGTTGGTTTTTCGTCAATTCCAATGCAAATACATATCTATGCACTATATTGTTGATAGGATTTTGCTACGTGTAGATATATATAATATAGAATTAAACTGGACTTGATTGATCATTACATATAATTTAATTAAGATATTGTATTGTATAAACGTATGATTTCTTATATTCTCTTTTTAGAATTGAAGGCTTTTGATTGGGTGAATGGGTTGAAAGGATTTTTTGGTCTACTTTACTTTCTTCATTATTTTTTGCCTTATATCAATAAGATATCAATAACTCAATCAAAATACAATTATCTCCAAGAAAAAAATCTTTGTTATGCTTAATATTTTTTGCGGTATCTGTCTTAACTCTGCCCTTTATTTGAGTAGTTTTTTCTTGGCCAAATTACCCGAGGCCTACTCTTTTTTAAATCCAATTGTCGATTTTATGCCGGTCATACCTTTGCTGTTTTTTCTTTTAGCCTTTGTTTGGCAAGCTGCTGTAAGTTTTCGATGAAATTTTGAATTAAGTCTTAGAGTATGAACCTTTAGTTGAAACATTGAAATTCTTGAATCACCCCATTTCTTCATTATGACCTTTTTCTTTTCTCGTCAAAGATCTTATATAGGATACCCCACAATTCGGTATTGCGGGTATTTCAAAATAAAATTCAAATTTTACTAAAGAAAAACCCTGTCTAAAAATAAAAAAAGTACTTCCTTTCATGGTGTCAAAATATGATATGTGATATAAAAATGGATAATCTATTCTCTAAAAAAAAAAAAAAAAAGATCTTGGAGATTGTGTAATGCTTACTCTCAAACTCTTCGTTTACACAGTAGTGATATTCTTTGTTTCTCTCTTCATCTTCGGATTCTTATCTAATGATCCAGGACGTAATCCTGGACGTGAAGAATAAGCATCAAATAATACTTTTACTTGATCGAAAGATAACTTAAATATCAAGCGATCCAGGGAAACGGAAAGAGAGGGATTCGAACCCTCGGTACGAATAACTCGTACAACGGATTAGCAATCCGACGCTTTAGTCCACTCAGCCATCTCTCCCAATTGAAAACGGATAATAACTATGTTACATTACATATAAAGATATAAAGTAAGGATTGAAATTATCTCTTTATCCTTATTAAAATTTAAATCGACTTATATCTTAAAAAGATAGTATAGTTTAGTCTAATTAATATCTCTATTTAATTCTAATTAAATTCGAATAAAAATAAAAGTTCTATAATTTATATAATTATATATATATCACGTTTATCAGCAATTCCAACTCTAAAGTACGGGCTCGCAAAATTATTTTATGATAAAAAAAAAAGAATACCTCGTTATTTTTGTCGGATAAGGGCTTTTCCATGGCCTGGCCGGGTCAGTACCTAGCCGGGCCTTTTTTTGTTCCACTGAATCATAATCATAGATAATTAGCTGAATTTAAAAATGTTATTGAAGCAACAACAATAATAAATCTTAAATTATAAGGAGGATTCTTTCTATTCCTATGATAGGGAATTCAAGTATCATTTCTGATTTTTGATTATTTTTTTTTTTAGCACCCTTTTCTTAATCGCATTAAGTACCCAACAAAACACGTCAACACTTCATTTTTAATAATTCTTGTCTGATCCTGTATTGATTACATCCGATTCGACAAAAGATCCATTTATAGATAATAATCGCATTGTAGCGGGTATAGTTTAGTGGTAAAAGTGTGATTCGTTCTATATAACCCCTTACATAGTTAAGGGGTCCTTCGGTTTTCTTCATATTCCGAAAAAAAAACTTTATTTCTTAAAAGGATTTAATTCTTTACCTCTCAATGACAGATTCGAGGAAGAATATACATTCTCGTGCTTTTTATATTTTATACAAGGATCAATTAGCAATTGAAAAATTGGATTATGAAATTACGAAACATAATTTTTTTTTGGATCACTACTTCCAATTGAATGAGTAAAAGGATCTATGGATGAAGAAAGCTTTTTTCTAATCGTAACTAAATCTTCAATTTTAGATTTGTTTATAGATTATAGAGGGGAGATTGAAGCAAAATAGCTATTAAACGATGGCTTTGGTTTACTAGAGACATCGATATATTGTTTAGCTCGGTGGAAAGAAAATTCTTTTCCTCAGGATTCGTTCAAATAGAAATAGAGAACGAAGTAACTAGAAAGAGTGTTATAATCCTCCTCTTCTAGAGGGATCATCTAGAAAGCGAGTAGTTTAAAATGTATTCAGACAGTAAAGGCTGACATAGATGTTATGGGTCAATTTTTTTTTCAGTTACGTCTTAAATCGGGGAAATTATCCATCTACCATAAAGGAGCCGAATGAAATAAAAGTTTCATGTTCGGTTTTGAATTAGAGACGTTAAAAATGATGAATCGACGTCGACTATAACCCCTAGCCTTCCAAGCTAACGATGCGGGTTCGATTCCCGCTACCCGCTTTCTCTTTTTATTATTTTTAAAATTCAATTCATAATTTCACCTTAATCTATCATTGAATTGAATACGTAATTGCCGAAATTTGCTCACATACAATCCGCTATTTATTTTTTTTTACGAACAAGAGATTCGAAGTAAAAAATACGAAAACAAATAGGAATGAAAGGCGTCCATTGTCTAATGGATAGGACATAGGTCTTCTAAACCTTTGGTATAGGTTCAAATCCTATTGGACGCAATTTTTTTCCATATATATAAATATATAATATATATTTTTTATATAATATATATTTTTTTGATTTCTATATTTCTATGTCAAGAAATATTTTTTGAATAATTTTCATTGAATCCGAGATACTTATATTTTATTTAATATATGAAATTATTTAATATTAAAATATTCGAAAATTAAAATAATATCTAATTAATCTAAAAAAAAATCACCTTTTTTTTTCATTTTTAATTTTGAAAAATATAAAAGATATAAGAGTGATCCATTTTTTATGCTTGTTCCTGAAGTAGAAAGCGTTCCATCTGTTCCTGAATAGCTTCTTTCAAAATGGCTTCCGCTTCCTCGGTAAATTTCTTGGTAGAAGATATTATTTCGTGAAGCTGAGGTTTATTCGTTTTTAAAAAAGTACGCAACTCAACAAGAAATTTCCTTACCTGTCCAATCTCTAATGAATCGAGATAGCCATTTGTTCCGGTATAAATAGTCATTATCTGTTCTTCTACCGTAAGAGGGGCTGATTGGGATTGCTTAAGCAATTCCC